TAGTTGAAAGAATTTCAAGAATTTAGTATTCAAGTCAATTATGCATTACATTAATTCGATTCATTCAATTTTATTATTAAATATAAAAAAATTTCATTTTTCGAATTTTAGAATATTAAAGATTATAACGATTTAAAGTAAAAGCGGGTAGCGGGAATCGAACCCGCATCGTTAGCTTGGAAGGCTAGGGGTTATAGTCGACGTTGATTCATCATTTTTAACGTCTCTAATTCAAAACTGAACGTGAAACTTTGGTTTCATTCGGCTCCTTTATGGAAGATGGATAAATTCCCAGATTCAGACATGAACGAAATAAAAAAATCCGACCCATAACGTCTATGTCAGCTTTTCTGTCTGAATCTATTCAGAACAACCCGCTTTCTAGACGATCCCTATAGAAAAGAGGAGGGTTATATTCTAACAATCTTTCTAGTTACTTCGTTCTCTACTTCTATTTGAAAGAATCCTTAGGAAAAGCATTTTGTTTCCACCGAGCTAAAACAATTTCTCGATGTCTTTAGTAAACCAAAGACATTGTTTAATAGCTGTTTTGCTTCAATTTCCCCTATATAAATTTTCATATATATAAATTGAAAATTGAAGATTTAGTTACGATTAGAAATACACTTTTTATCTTTATCCATGGGTCCTTTACTCATACTCATTCAATTGGAAGTATTGATCCAATAAAAAAAAATTATGTTTCGTAATCTCATAATCCAATTTTTCAATTTTAAATTGATTCTTGGATACAAATCACGAGAATGTATATTCTTCCTCGAATTTTTCATTGAGAGGTAAAGGATTCAATCCTTTTAAGAACTAAAGTTTTTGTTCGGAATTAATATATGAATATTAATCAAACCGAAAGACCCTTTAACTATATAGGGGGTTATAGAACGAATCACACTTTTACCACTAAACTATACCCGCTACAATCCGATTATTGTATATAAATGGACCTTTTGTCGACCCTAATCAAAAGTAAAACAAAAGATCAGAAAAAAATCATGAAAACGAGAGCGTTTACGTGTTGTATCAGAGGACCTAATGATATTAGGAAAAGAGGATTCATTTAATTTAAATAACTAAATACCAAGTGTTTTTTTGCCCGAGGTTTTTGACCTATACGTCTCGAACTTAAGCCATAACACAAAAATGGATTGTGTCAAGAAACGACAGTTCCCTTTTTCTTATTTAAACTGGAATAAAAGGACTAACTAAGAAAGAAACGGCACTTTGATTCGATATCATTTGATTCTATATCATAGAAATTGAAAAAGTTTTTTATTTATTTTTAATCGCAATAACAAGCAAGTGTTTTTCTTTTTTTTTTCAAAATTCAAAAATCTTTTTATTTATGATTCGTTGGAACAAAAGGGCGGGCCCGGCTAAGTACTGACCAGGCCGGGCCGTGAAACTAAAAAGCCCCTTCGGACGAAATCACGAAATCAAAAAATAATACTATGACGGGCGTTTTCAAGCCTTATTTTTTATAATGTAACATAGTATTATCCTTTTTCAATTGGGAGGAGAGATGGCTGAGTGGACTAAAGCGTCGGATTGCTAATCCGTTGTACGAGTTTTTCGTACCGAGGGTTCGAATCCCTCTCTTTCCGTTTTTGTTGATGACTTGGTATTTTCTTTCGAATTTATCGCGAGCTCTTTTTTTATTTAATTAATAGTTAAAAATGAATAGTTAAAGAAGTTTAAGGATGTGGAATAGATAAAATCTTACTAATAACAGTTTAAAATCAAGCAAAGAAAACAAAAACCTTATCTTTTATTCTTCACGTCCAGGATTACGTCCTGGATCATTAGACAGGAATCCGAAGATAAAGAGAGAAACAAAGAATATCACTACCGTGTAAACAAATAGTTTGAGAGTAAGCATTACACAATCTCCAAGATTTTTTTTTAGGAAAAAAGAGAATAGATTCTCCACTTTTATACCGCATACCCTACTTTTTTATTTTGACACCAAGAAATGCAGTGGGGTGATCCGGATTTGTCGCGGTTGTACAATAATTTCAATATTTGAATTGAGAGTGTAGGACTTATCTGATCTTATCAATTCGTAGAATTTTTTTTTCGAATAAATCATGAATTTATCTGGGACTTTATTAAAAATATCATCGAAAACTTACAGCAGCTTGCCAAACAAAGGCTAAGAGAAAAAAGAACAGAGGTATTACTGGCATAATATCTACAATTGGATTCAAAAAAGCGTAGGCTTCGGGCAATTTGGCGACGAAAAAATTACTGGAAAAAAGAGCAGAATTAAGGTAGATACAGATTAAACTAAATATATTAAGCATAACAAACATTTTGTTTTGGGGATAATTGTATTTATTTTGATTGAGTTATTAATAAATTGAGTTTTTTATTATTATAAATATGTTATTATTGATAGAAGAAAGAAAATGAATAAAAAGAAAATAAGATAGACCAAAAAACTTTCTTTGATTTGAACTCACCCAATCAAAAATCCTTCTATATCTCAAATCAAAAGAGAATAGAATAAATCATACTTTCGTACAATATCTTAATTGAATTATATGTAATGATCAATAAATTCAGTTTAATTCTATGTCTACATGTATAGTCTATATGTATAAAAATTCTAGTAATCCATTTTATAAATAATAGATATTTAGACTGGAGTTGACGAATAACCCGTACCAATATTAGTGTTTATTAGTGTCTAATAGAAAAAATGGGGCGTGGCCAAGTGGTAAGGCAACGGGTTTTGGTCCCGCTATTCGGAGGTTCGAATCCTTCCGTCCCAGATCATACCCCGTCTATGATTATTGTTATATAATGTGATAATGTGATCATTATATTAATATATTTTTAATATATATTAAATATATATCATAATATAATAAAATATATAAAAATAAAAATTGCCCTTTCGGACAGCCTTCTGTATTAAGAATAGAATATTGGTATAGAATGTGATTATTATTTCTTTTTTTAATAATCTGCGGAATCATATCTTTTTCACAAATTTAATCGAGTTCAAATAACACGCATATGAAATAGGAAATTTAATTCATTTGCGATTCGTTAAATAGTACCTATTTTACAGATTTTACAGTATAAATATGAAAAAATAACAACATAAATTTTCAATCTTCCCTTACATCAGTGTTTTTTTATCTATCTTTTTTTACTCACAGATGGTTTAATCCAATATGGATTTCTCTCTCTCTTACTGATGATAAAAAACGAAAGGTCCTTGCTGGAAAACTTTATGTTATGCAAAATACATGTATCGGATAGGAAATTTTTCAATCAATTAAATCTTTGTAACGAACTCTTATGAGTTCTTGGTACTTGAAGAAGTGTGAAATTGTTGAGTTTATCCTATCACTATTACGTTACTTGAAGATACAGATTCAAAATAACTTGTTTATTCGTGTTATATTAGTTTTAATTAGTTAACTAATTTGATTTTTACAATCAAAATATTCTAAATTTTCAAATTTAGAAAAAAAAATTATTTCTATTTTCTAGAATTTCCAATATTTAATTCTATTAATCTAAAAAAATAGGGTTAAATAGATTACTATGTACCGACCGAACCAATGATTATTCATGATTCCATAATTGAATCAATTACATATGGGTTCCAAACCGAAGGAATGTTATGGTAAAACTTCGTTTAAAACGATGTGGTAGAAAGCAACGTGCGACTTGAAGGACATGATCAGCTGTGGAGTCTTACATCCACCATTTTTTTATATATTATATAGGAATGAAAGTGCTCTTGGCTCGACATCATTTGTTCTGTTCCGCTGGAACCCTCTTTTTTTTTGGGGGGGGTGATGTAATATAGTACAGGATGGAGCTCGAGTAGAAAGATTTTTTTTCAGGGGCAATAATCTAGGGTTAGTATCAATCAATAAATTGGAACAACTTCGTAAGTATATTTTCGATACATAAACCGAAAAGGTCCTATTCGAGAAAATTTCCAATTCAAAAGGAAGGTGTATTACGCAGGAATCAACCATTCGTATGATTCTTTGACAGAAAGAAATCACAAAAAATGATATGTTGCTGCCGTTTTGAAAGGATTTAAAGATCACCGAAGTAATGTCTAAACCCAATGATTCAAGGCAAAGATCCTGGAACAAGTAAATACCTTTTTCAATTGTCTTAACAACTAGATCAGAATGAAGAATCAAAATAGATTCTAAAGGAGACAGACAATAAAAGGGTTAGAGACCACTCAATAAATGAAATATCTAAAAGGGTTCTCTTTTGAGTTATTTCAGAGTTATCCAACTTGAGTTATGAGGGTGCAAATACGACTAATTTTCTTTTTTGTTGGGTAAGAATAAGAAAAAAAAAGTACTTAAATCAATAGTCTAATTAATTTGATGATTTTATGGATATATTTGATATTGTAATTCGATACATAGACATAATTTCTAATTTTCTCGAGCCGTACGAGGGGAAAACTTCTTATACGTTTCTAGGGGGGGGTATTGTTCATCTATCCCAATGAGCCATTTATCGAATCGTTGCAATTGATGTTCGATCCCGACGAGAGGGAAGAGATCTTCGGAAAGTGGGTTTTTATGATCCGATAAAGAATCAAATCTATTTAAATGTTCCTGCTATTCTAGATTTCCTTGAAAAAGGCGCTCAACCTACAGGAACTGTTCATGATATTTCAAAAAAGGCGGGGGTTTTTACGGAACTTCGCCTTAATCAACAAACAAAATTCAATTAATGAAATAAAATAGAAAAAAGAAGGTGTGGATGACTTGTATATAGCTTTGTATAACCCTTTCTTTGCTAGTTCCTCTTTTGTTCTATTCATATCATACTTCCGTTTAGTATTGTTACTTTTAGTATTGTTACTATAGAATGGTGTCGTTTATTTATAACGACAAAAAATGGATTTCGATTTTATTGATATAATAATGGATATAATAATGGATCCAATAATATTAAATAGAAATCAAATAGTATAGAAAAAGATCAAGTGAATAAATAAGAAATGACGTAGAAGTAATTGGGTCTATAGACATAAAAATTTGCATTACCGTCAATGGGGTGATTTTCGTTGGAACTCTATGAACAAAAAAAAACAAAGGACTAAACCTGTTTATTTTAGTTATTGAATAAACCTCATTTTTTTCTACTTCTCCCCCGTCTTCCTTAATTTAGTCTTCCACCTATATTATATATTTATATATAGTGCCAATCCAACACAAGTCCTTAGTTTTTTTATTTCAATTAAAATAATTTGATTAATTTTAATTGATTGAAATCAGAATTGTTAGTTCGATTTAGAATTTGTTTTATCTTTTGTATGCTTTTATCAATATTCATATTGACAACAGTGTATCAAATAAATATAATCCGATCGTGGATAAATGGATCCATTTATCCCTGTTCCATAGATTTAATTTAATTCAAATAATGGGTTCTTGGATTTTCTGTCATACAAGAAGTCTTTTTTGATTAAGATTAAAATCAATAAAACTCGATATATACTAATTAATGGATAATATAAGAGACAATAGGCGGTCTATAAATATTTGAAAATCTTTGACTTTATCCCTATTTTATCTTTTATCTGAGAATTTTTTGTATTTTCGTCGGATTTGTTCATTTTTATTATGTTCAGAGTGGGTTAGAATTTTTTTTTTCATTTCTTTTTTAATGGTTTGATTGCGTTGTGCCATTCAATTTCGTTATTTATTGGGATTCTGATTGTATCTACACATTCTAATTAGTTTTGGGGGGTTGCTAACTCAACGGTAGAGTACTCGGCTTTTAAGTGCGGCTAGCATCTTTTACACATTTGTATGAAGCAACAGATTCGTCCATACCATCGGTAGAGTTTGTAAGACCACGACTGATCCTGAAAGGAATGAATGGAAAAAGCAGCATGTCGTAGCAATGGATAATTCTGAGAATATTTCATTCTTACTGAATAGGTCCCCAATCTTATTTCAATTGTTTAAATTCGTGGTGTCTAACAATTTTTTAAAAAGAATCTTTTGGGGGGTCGAGTGAATAAATGGGTAGAGCCTTACTATAAGGTTCCAATTATAGGGAAATAAAAAGTAACGAGCTTCTGTTCTTCATTTTTGAATGATTACCCCATCTAATTAGACGTTAAAAATATATTAGTGCTTAATGCGGGAAAGGCTTTTCTGATGAGTGGATTAGAAATTTCTTATGAGTCCTAACTATTAGCTATTCCCCTTTATGGGGTAGAGATAAATGTGTAGAAGAAGGCAGTATATTGATAAAGAGATTTTCTTTTTCAAAATCAAAAGAGCGATTGGATTGAAAAAATAAAGGACTTCTAATTATCTTGTTATCCTATAAATGAACATAAGGGGCTAGAGAGTCCGTTGATGAGTTTGACTTGTTTCCGAGGTATCTAGTTTTTTCTTACTATAAATACCTTGTTTTGACTGTATCGTACTATGTATCATTTGATAACCCAATAAATTACCTATTTCTTTTCTGGTTCAAATCGAATTTTAAATGGAAGAATTTCAAGGATATTTAGAATTAGATAGATCTCAGCAACATGACTTCCTATACCCACTTATCTTTCGGGAGTATATTTATGCACTTGCTCATGATCGTGGTTTAAATAGATCCGTTTTGTTGGATAATGTAGGTTATGACAAGAAATCTAGTTTACTAATTATAAAACGTTTAATTAGTCGAATGTATCAACAGAATCATTTTATTATTTCCGTTAATGATTCTAATCAAAATCTATTTTTGGGGTACAACAAAAATTTGTATTCTCAAATGATATCGGAGGGATTTGCAGTCATTGTGGAAATTCCGTTTTCCCTAAGATTAGTATCTTCCTTAGAGGAGACAGAAATCGTAAAATCTTATAATTTACGATCAATTCATTCAATATTTCCTTTTTTCGAGGACAAATTCCCACATTTAAATTATGCATCAGATGTACTAATACCCTACCCCATTCATCTGGAAATCTTGGTTCAAAACCTTCGCTACTGCGTGAAAGATCCCTCTTCTTTGCATTTATTACGGCTCTTTCTTCACGAGTATTATAATTGGAATAGTCTTATTACTCCAAAAAAATCTATTTTTGCAAAAAGTAATCCAAGATTATTCTTGCTCCTATATAATTCTTATGTATGTGAATACGAATCCATTTTACTTTTTCTCCGTAACCAATCTAATCATTTACTATTAACCTCTTCTGGGATCTTTTTTGAGCGAATATTTTTTTATGAAAAAATAAAATATCCTGTTGAAGAAGTCTTTGCTAACGATTTTCCGGCCACCTTATGGTTCTTCAAGGATCCTTTTATGCAGTATGTTAGATATCGAGGAAAATCTATTCTGGCATCAAAAGAGACTCCTCTTCTGATGAATAAGTGGAAATATTATCTTGTCAATTTTTGGCAATGTCATTTTTATGTATGGTCTCAACCAGGAAGAATCCATATAAACCAATTATCCAAGCATTCCCTTGATTTT